ATCAGAGGAATAATTGGGACTAGGGTCTCGAATTTATTAATAGAAGTATCTATTAGAAATGAATTCTCTAGCATTTGAATCCTTACCACCGAAGTGTTTAGTCGTACACTTGAAAGATAGCCCAGAAAATATAAGAAATGATTGTATAATTGGTTTATATGGATCCTGTCCGGTAGAGACCACAAGTAAAAATGACATTGCCAAAAATGGACAAGGTGAGATTTCCATTTCTTCATCAGAAGATGAGTACCCTTTGAAGCCAGAATGGATTTTCCTTGATATCTGACATAATGCATGAAAGGGTCCTTGAACAACCATAGGGTCTTCTGAAAATAATTACGAAGCACTACTACAAGATGTTCTATTTTTCCATAGAAATGTGTTCGCTCAAGAAAAGTTCCAGAGGATGTTGATCGTAAATGAGAAGATTGTTTACGGAGAAACACTAATACGGATTCACATTCATATACATGAGAATTATATAGTAACAAGAAGAATCTTTGATTCTCTTTTGAAAAAAGAGAAATGGATTTCTTTGGAGTAATGAGACTATTCGAATTACGATACTCGTGGAGAAAAAATCGCAATAAATGCAAAGAGGGGGCATCTTGTATCCAGCAGTGAAGGGTTTGAACCAAGATTTCCAGATGGATGGGATGAGGTATTAGTATATCTGACACATGATTTAAATGTGATAATTTGTCCTCGAAAAAGGGAAATATTGAATGAATAGATCGTGAATTATGAGATTTTGCTATTTCTTTTTCTTCTAGGGAAGATACTAATCGCAGCGAGAATGGAATTTCCATAATGACTGCAAAACCCTCTGATACCATTTGAAAATAAAAATTCTTGTTGTGCCCAACGAAAATAGATTCGTTGGAATCATTAACCGAAAGAATCAAATGATTCTGTTGATGCATTCGAGTAATTAAACGTTTCACAATTAGTGAACTGGATTTATTGTCATAACCGAAATTTTCCATAGGTTCGTAAAAAATCGATCCATTTAAACCATGATCATGAGCAAGTGCGTAGATATACTCCTGAAATAGAAGCGGATATAGGAAGTGTTGTTGCCTAGATCTATCTATTTCTAAATATCCTTGTAATTCCTCCATTTGAAATTATACAAAGGCACGGGGTATTTCTTGGGTTATCAAATGATACATAGTGCGATACGGTCAGAACAGGGTATATAGTAAGAAAAGAATAGATACCCCGGAGACGGGGAGTCCAATGAACGGATCCTCTCTCTTTCCATCCAATTTGTTTGTGTTCGTTATAGTCACAAGAGATGGTTAGAAATCCTTTATTTTTGCAACCCGATCGCTCTTTTGACTTTGGAAGAAATTCTCTTTATCAGTATACCGTTTCTTCTACACATTCGTCTCCACTCCATAATAGAGAAAGAATAGTTAATAGTTAGGATTCATGAAAAAAAAAAGGAATCGATGATCCACTCACAGGAGAACCCTTTCCCGCATCAGGCACTAATCTATTTTTAACGTCTAATTAGATCGGGTAATCATTCGAATTATGAACCGAGCTCGTTGCTTTTGGTTTCCTTATAATTGGAGCCATTAGGGCTCTATCCATTTATTCACTCGACCAAACTGTGAATTGATTTGGTACCGTTCCAAGAATCAAAACAAGATTTTTTACCGACCCAGGAAGTATTCTCAGAGTTCTCCATTGATACGACATGCTGTTTTTTCCATTCATTCCCTTTCAGGATCAGTCGTGGTCTTACAAACCATACCAATGGTATCGACGAATCTGTTGCTTCATCCAAATGTGTAAAAGATCCTAGCCGCACTTAAAAGCCGAGTACTCTACCGTTGAGTTAGCAACCCGTATAAATATGGTGTGTAGATACGATCGGAATAAAAAAAAAAATAAATAAATAAAGAGATTGGATTGCCCTACCCCATCAAAACATTGAACTAGCAACAAATCTAAAAGAAACATTTGATGATCAATTATGAACATCAAAATGTTCAGATCAGATTCAAATACAACGGATTCACGGATAAATATAGATAGATGTAAAAATTTGTGGACCCTCCTGTTTTGATCATTTTTTTTTTTTCATTATCTTAAGAAGATACTTCTTGTGTCACAGTGAATCCGGCGAACCTAGTGAAGTAAAGAAACAAACTTATGGGACGTAGATAAATAGATCTATTTATCCACGATCGAATTATATTTGATCGATACACCATTGTCAATATAAATTGAATTTTGAGAAAAAAAATGAAATAAAGAAAATAAAGACTTGTGTTGGATTGGCACTACATAGATAAGAAATGAAGCGTGTGGGGGGGAATAAATAAAGAAGAAGTAGGAAAAAAATCTCTGGTTTTCAATAGAAGTACAAACAATAGCAAGATTGATCCCTTATTTATTCGTAGAGTTCCAACGAAAACCATCTGATTGATGGCAATCCCCTCAATTGTCAGTTATTTCACTCAATCTTTTTTTTCTATTTCATAAATTTTATTTCGTTTGATTAATTCGAAGTTCCTTAAATACTTCCGCCTTCTTTGAAATATCATGAACAGTTCCTGTAGGTTGAGCGCCTTTTTCAAGGAAATATAGAATAGCAGGAACATTTGAATAAGTTTGGTTCTTTATCGGATCGTAAAAACCCACTTTACGAAGATCTCTTCCTTCTCTTCGGGATCGAACATCAATTGCAACGATTCGATAGATGGCTCATTGGGATAGATATAGATGAACAATGCCCCCCCTAGAAACGTATAGGAGGTTTTCTCCTCGTACGGCTCGAGAAAGAATGATTCGAATTTATGTATTGTATATAGTGGCAAATGGATCCATAAAATCATCAATTAGATTAGGATTTGAGTCGTTTTTTTTTTGGAAGGAATAAAAAAAAAAAAAGAAATCTCATTCGTACTCATAACTCAAGTTGGGTAATTCTCAAAGAGCTCGAAGGGAAATCCTTAGACATTTATTGAGCCGTCTCTAACCTCTTTTGTTTGTCTCGTCTAGAATCGATTTTCCTTTCTCATTCTGATCTAGTTATTGAGACAATTGAAAATGGCGTTTCCTTGTTCCGGTATCCTTTATCTTTGCTTTGAATCATTGGGTTTAGACATTACTTCGGTGATCCTTAATTGTTTCAAAATGGCAGCAACATACCTTTTGTTCTTTCTATTGAAGAATCATACAAATGGTTGATTCCCCTGTGATACACTTTTGATCGAAATAGTTTTACCAATTCCGACAAATTTTCCCTTTTTTGCTTTTTTATTTGAAACTTGTTCGAATTTGCGATTTCTATATCGAAGATATACTTACGAAGTTGTTCCAACTTATTGACTGGCACTAACCCTAGATCCTTCCCTCTGATAAATGAATCAAGAATTTATGCTCGAGCTCCATCATGTACTATTTACAACCCCCCCAAATGGGGTCCTGGTGGCACAGAACAAACTATGTCGAGCCAAGAGCATCTTCATTGATATATAAAAAAATGGTGGATGCAAGAATCCACAGCCGATCATGTCCTTCAAGTCGCACGTTGCTTTCTACCACATCGTTTCAAACGAAGTTTTACCATAACATTCCTCTAATTTGGACCGGTATGGAATTGATTCAATATGGAATCATGAATAGTCATTGGCTCCATCGGTGCATAATAGTCCATACTTTATTTTTATATATGTATGAATAGGTATTTCTCTGGGGAAATCTCAGCAAAAAGCCAAATTAACCCATATTCTGTTATAGGAATGAAACACATTTATAAAAAACACGAAGAAATGAGTTGCTTAACACTTATTTACATCTACATCTTCAACATATTGTTATATTGTTCGGGACGATCAATCATGAAAGATCCAATTCCAATTCTTTCTCGAACAACTAAACTAAAGACGAGTCTTTAATTCGATTACCAATACTGGAATTACCAATACTGGAACAAAATAAAATGAGTCATTAACCAAATAAGCTATTCTAATGAACCGGAAAGGTCGCAAGTGACTCGATAGGATAGATTCACCAATCTCACACTTCTTCGAATAGCGAGGATTTATAAGGTAAGGAATCATAAAAAAGAAAATGGTTTCAAGAATTTCCTACTTCGACATCATTATCATTACTATAAATAAGTTTTCCTGTAAAGACTGAATTTAATTTGATCTCTAAATCAATCAAATCAACAAGTCGGCACAATCACAACGAGTAACTCAAAAGTTTAGCAGATATCTCATTGATTAAAGAGACGCGAATTCGATCATCATAAGAGAAATCCATGTTTCTTTTCCAATTGAATCATCAATGATTTAAATCAGATGGATGGGTCGAGAAAAAAATCCAATTTAGTTGTTTTCATGGGGATGGATAGAAAAGAGCTCATGGAAGATAAGATTAAGGTCGCTATTCTTTCATCTGATTGAGAAAATCCAAATCGTAGGAGTATGACCTTTCCGTATCCATCAGATACACCGAACAATTGTCACCGGGGGTCATCGTGTATATTTAAGAGATCACAAATCTTTTTAACCGAAACCGAAATACCGGTGTCACTGAAATAGAACAATAAAACTACATATGGTCATGGTTCATTTTCTACGGATTTTGCTTTATTTCAGGTTCAGCAATTTTTCCATTTCCATAAAGAGAAACTAAAAAAGAGAAACTAAAGTGAATGGAATCTATGAATCCCCCCCCCATCGTTACATTGATTTCCAATTATTCATTGGAGCCTGATGCAAAATAAAAGCAATTAAGTCCAAAGAAAATACATCTGTTTCGTATTGAACTTTATTGTTTGTTAATGAGATCCGGATGACACAGATATTGATTGAAATTGATACCTTCCTTTGCTAATTAACTCGTATCTACACGAATTCTATGGGGATCATGAATCATACTCAAAGCCAATCAAAAAAAGATCCTCTTATGGGATGCTATACCATCTTGTATAGGTACAAAGCCGAATGGGTCCAGATTCATTCGTTGTTTCTATTTTATTTTGCCCCACCCCAGTCTTAGGAGCTTTAATCCCAGTGATGGAATTAGTACCAAGAACTCCTCCTGTTTAGAATTCAGGATCCACATAAAATTAGTCATTTACCCCTATTTACTTTACCTTTCTTCCGCATGTCGACTCAGAATGCATCATGTGGGAATCCAAATTTGATAAATAGGGGGCATAAAGTTTCTCTAAATGACTAACTAACTTCAATATGAATATGAGCGGGGGGGAGGCGGGCATACGCTGAATGGCCACCCAATCTTTTTTTTTTTGAATGGAACTTTGATCTTTGTTCCCATCCTACCTATATCAAAAAGATATTTATTTCCATCCACGTGTCATTGACACTCGATTCTGTTTCTGTTTGTGAGAAACAGAAACAGGATCGAAAGGTAGGATATGATTCTTCTCTGAATCATTAGAAATCAGAAAGAAAGATTGGATCCCATTGTATCCAACATTACACTCTTAAACAGAGGATTGTTAAAGAAAAGAGCACAATCTTTGTTCTGATAGAATCGGTCTGGGACGGAAGGATTCGAACCTCCGAGTAACGGGACCAAAACCCGTTGCCTTACCGCTTGGCCACGCCCCATTGAGATTTCTATTTGACACTAATAACACTAATATGGATATTGGTTGTTCGTCAATTCCAGCCCAAATATCTATGGAATAGGTTGTTGCTAGGATTCGACACGTGTAGATGTAGAATCAAAAGAAATTCATTGATCATTATCTATAATTCAATTAAGATATTGTATGAAAGTATGATTCCTTCTATTCTCATTTGAGAATTGAAGGATTTTTGATTGGGGAAGTTCAAAGAAAAAGAAGGATTTTTTGTTTGGCCTATCTTCTCTTCTTTCTTTATTTTTCCCCAACTCACTAATAATGAAATTCTCCACAAGAGCGAAATTTTTGTTATGCTTAATATCTTTAGTTTGATCTGTATCTGTATTAATTCTGCCCTTCATTCGAGTAGCTTTTTCTTCGCCAAATTACCCGAGGCTTATGCTTTTTTCAATCCAATCGTAGATGTTATGCCAGTCATACCTGTACTCTTTTTTCTCTTAGCCCTTGTTTGGCAAGCTGCTGTAAGTTTTCGATGAGATCTTTAATACTGTCCTAGAAACATTCATGATTGATTCGCTAAAAAAGGAAAAATTCTATTCTAACAATTGATAAGATCAGATAAATCTTACATTATGAACTCTCGATTCAAACATTGAAATTCTTTTGGATAGCCGCGATGAATCTGGATCACCTCATTTTCTCATTCTGACTTTCCGGAGTTCAAAGACCTTATGTATGGTCCCTCACAATACCTAATTGTGGGTATGAAAGATCATTTTGGTAACGAAGGAATCAGAATCTTATTCCAAATGAATTCCTGCAAATTCCTTTCTTTTCACTCCATTTCTTGGTGTCAAAATGGGATATGTGGTACAAAAATAGAGAATCTATTCCCTTATTTCCCCCAAAAATGATCTTGGAGATTGTGTAATGCTTACTCTCAAACTCTTCGTTTACACAGTAGTGATATTCTTTGTTTCTCTCTTCATCTTCGGATTCCTATCTAATGATCCAGGACGTAATCCTGGACGCGAGGAATAAAATAAAAAAATCAGAAGTTTTTCGTTGCTTGATTTCTGAATTTTCTTATGATTTTCTCTATTCCATACATTTAACTAAGATAACAAGGGCTCGAGATTTTTTCGAATTCGAAAGATAACTCTCAAGTGATCAGAGGGAACGGAGAGAGAGGGATTCGAACCCTCGGTACGAATAACTCGTACAACGGATTAGCAATCCGTCGCTTTAGTCCACTCAGCCATCTCTCCCAATTACAAAAGGATAATTCATATGTGACGCGTGAAGTAAAGATTGATAAAAGTCTTTCTTTATCTTTCTTTTCTTTATTCTATATTTCTTTTCTTTATTCTATATATATATATACGAATTTTATCAGCAATTGCATTTAGATAAGGATTCGAAACAGATATCTCCAATAGAAAGAGTACCTCTTTGATTTCGTACGAAAGGTTCTTTTATTCCCCCGGCCTGGCCAGTACCTATACCTAGCCAGGCCATTCCTTGTTTTGTTCCAATGAATCATAGATCAAATGATTTATCTGATTTGAAAACGAAAATACTTGTTATTGAAGCAGCAAGAAGGGCTATTTCCATTCCTATGACAGGAGTGTCATTTCTTATTATTCTTTGTTTTTCCTTTTATCGATTGACTTACTTTACTGGTTTACTGGAATAAAAAAAATGGAGTTATGGATTCTTCCACAATTCAACTTATTTTTATGTTCCGACTTCAATGGCTCTTTCGGGCCGGAACTGTCAGTAACGATTCCCCCAGCAAAATAAAAGATATAACTTGTTATTTAAATGAACCTTCTTCTCCTATTTCATTAAGTCCCCCGTCGGAACACGTCAGCACTCACTCCAATTTTCATGATTCTGATCCTATCTTGATTACGTCT